TAAGAAGAGATTCGCCCTCCCCCTACATATTTAATTTCTTCTCCTATACAAAAACTAGCAAGACCCACTCCATTGGTAATTCCATCGATGATACTCTTATCGAAAAATTCCATGAGTTCGGTTAATCCTCTTATACCGAAGGTAAAGACCCTAGTATAGAAAATATCTATATAACCACGATTATATGACCAACTGTATATCTTTTTTTTTACTGAATCAAAAAAGTCCTTTTTCAGACTCCCTTTTACAAAGAAATTTATTAAATTCAAATTCTGAAAAAAAGAATAAGCGGATCCATAGAAGATATATGCTATAAATAAACCGAAAATAGCTAGACTTACAGAAGAAATTGCGTTAGTGATAAATTCATATGAATTTATAGAAGAATTAGAACTTTCCTGGATAAAGTTTATTGAGGGAGTTAACCACTTTGATAATAAGGTTAACTCCACTATTCTATTATCCATTGCTCCATTATCAAAAGAGATTCCTATCCCTCCAATGAACAAAGTAAAAATAAATAATATAAGAAGAGGAAATAGCATAGTATTTCCCGTTTCATGCGGATAGGCAAAAGTTTTTTTAGCCCCAAAGGAAGTACTAAAGGATCCTATCCTATTTCTTGTATTACCAGGATTTTGGAATATATTTTGTGAAAAAAAAGAAACTCCACTCTTCGTTGTTGATAAAATGAAATCCCTATTCACTCCTTTGGGTAGCCTTTTTCCCCATAAGGATAGTGAATACAAGGAACTCTCTTTAGTGCTACTGTAACTTTGAAAATGAACACGTAAATACCCATCAAACGTAAGTAAATATATCCGAAACATATAAAAGGCAGTTAATCCCGCAGTAAAGGAGGCTATTATTCCAAAAAAAGGCGAATACAACCAACTATTACTAAGGATTTCATCTTTGGACCAGAAGCAAGCAAGAGGTGGAATACCACAAAGAGAAAGCGTACCCCATAAAAAAGTAGTTCTTGTAATTGGAATGTATTTTCTTAAACCGCCCATAAGAACCATATTCTGACTTTTATCTGGTGAATATCCAACAAGAGGTTCCATTGAATGAATAATGGATCCGGATCCCAAGAACAATAAAGCTTTTGAATAAGCATGAGTGATCAAATGGAATAAAGCAGCTTGATAAGAACCTATACCTAGAGCTAACATCATATAACCCAATTGAGACATTGTAGAATAGGCTAAACTTCTTTTAATATCTCTTTGAGAAAGGGCTAAAGTAGCCCCTAAGAAGAGTGTTATTGTACCTATTAAAGAAATGAAACTCATTATGAAAGGTAAAGATATGAAAAGAGGAAGAAGTCGGGCTAGAAGAAAAATCCCCGCAGCAACCATGGTTGCTGCGTGTATAAGAGCCGAAATGGGAGTGGGTCCTTCCATAGCATCGGGTAACCATACGTGAAGAGGGAATTGCGCGGATTTCGCAACTGCACCAAGAAATAATAAAAAAGCACACAAAGTAGTAAGTAAAGAATGAATCCCATTATTAGGAATCCAGTTATTAGCTATTTTGAATAAATCCCGAAACTCTACACTACCGGTTATCCAAAAAAAACCTAAAATGCCTAATAATAGACCAAAATCCCCTACACGATTAGTTACAAAAGCTTTTTGACAAGCAGTCGCTGCGATTGGTCGTGTAAACCAAAAGCCTATCAATAAATAGGAACACATTCCCACAAGTTCCCAAAAAAAATAAATTTGTATCAAATTGGAACTAGTAACCAATCCCAACATGGAAGTATTGAAAAAACTGATATAAATAAAAAATCTCAAATATCCTTCATCGTGGGACATATAACCGTCGCTATAAACAAGAACCAAGATTCCTACAGTAGTAATTAGTACTAACATAATAGAAGTAAGCGGGTCAATTAAGTATCCAAATTCTAAGGAAAAATCATTATTGACGGTCCAAGACCATAGATATTGATAGATAGAACTTCCATTTATTTGTTGAATAGAAAGTTGAACTGAGAATACCATAGCTATACTTAAAAATAAAACACTAGGAAAAGCCCATATGCGACGAAGATTTTTTGTTGCTGTCGGAATAAAAAAAAGTCCAAACCCCATTGACATAATAACTGGAAGTGGAAGAAGAGGGATTACCCATGCATATTGATATGTATGTTCCATAAGAAAAGAAATTGCAATTTGTACTTAAAATTTTCCATAAAATAAAAGTGTTTCCGATTCACCAAACCAATTCTTATCTATTTCTGAAGTAATAAATAAAAATAAAAAAAAATACTTAAATTCTTAATTTTAAAAAATTTCTCTCCTTGAAATAATCAAAAATTAAGAATCGGTTTAGTTGGTTAAATTCAAAAAGTTAATCAAATAACTTCGTTACTTAATTATTACCTAAATGAGGATATTTATGAAAATACAAAAAATTATTCAATCATTTGACTTTCTATTCCTATTCATTTTGCTATTTCTTTAAAACAAAAAAACAAAGATGCGGCTCTTGCTTATAGGAAATTATCCAATATTCCTTACTTCATATAGAACTGAAATCCTAATGACTTTAATTATATAAGTTTTAGAATGGGTTGTTTAAGAGACTCAGTACAAATTTTTTTGTTTTGAGTGGAATTCCATTATGGAATTCCATTCTGAACTTAATTAACTATTAGAATTTTCCATTCTTTTTATCCCCCCATCTTATATGGGGGATAAGACCCCGTACCGTATATCTATATCTATATATGAAGTATACTTGATATATAAATATATTTAAAAGGAAAACCTTTCTATATATTCTATATTATTAAAACAAAGTCTAAAATATATAAGAAAATATGCTAAAAAATTTTTGTCTTATCCGTATTAGACAAAATAAAGTAAAAAAAATTCTTAATTAAAGAAGAAAGAAGAATTGATTTGCGACAATAGATAAGAAAGAAGGATTGATTTGCGATAATAGATGTCTTTCACATACAACTAGAAAAAAAAATAATTTCCTTTTTGAATGGCAGTTCCAAAAAAACGTACTTCAAGGTCAAAAAAGCGTATTCGTAAAAATCTTTGGAAGAAAAAGACTTATTTTTCCATAGTACAATCTTATTGTTTAGCAAAATCAAGATCATTTTCCAGCGGCAACGAGCATCCAAAACCAAAGGGTTTTTCTGCGCAACAAACAAATAATAAGGTTTTGGAATAATCTTAAATCTGAATTGACCTAAAAAAAAAATGGAATTAATTAATGAATCGACTTTTATGCATCGAGTTAGTTGTACAATATTCTTAGAACAAACCACCCCTCTTATATCCGATATTTGGTATACTTTATGCTAAGTATTCTTTTCCTATCAATGAACTTTTGATAATAGAATCCTCATCTAAAAGATGAGGATTCTATTATCAAAAGTAGAGTATTCTTGCAATAGGACTTACAACTTCCACCTACTCTTATCCAAAATCTACAAGTAAATTGGTTTAAGGTTGGTCAATTTTATTCATAAGAGTAAAAAAACTCTCATTCTAGATATTTTGCGAAAACAAAAAAGGGTTTCTATTTAATGCTGAAATTCAAAAGGATAAATTCAAATGGATAATATAGAAAATAGAAAAGGCTTTTAGATTTTGTCCATTGCATTGAAAGAATTTTCAAAATCGAAATGAAAAACGAATTAGAAAAAAGCAGTTCCAACTCTTTCAAGCATTGTTTCTATTAGGCAAAGCTACAATTTTTTATAAAAAAAAATTAAGATTCTAATGTTCCTAAATTTTATGGACTTTCCCAATCTCGACGATTCGCAAGAAAATCACTATTATTCTTTTAAGTTACCTATTATTTGAAGTTAGCCGCCATGGTGAAATTGGTAGACACGCTGCTCTTAGGAAGCAGTGCTCAAGCATCTCGGTTCGAATCCGAGTGGCGGCATTCTCGAAAAAGAATACAATAGATTAGAAAATGGATTCAATTCGAAATTTACAATTTTGTAATGGGACCTTCTCCTTATGCTATTTGCAACTTTAGAACATATACTAACTCATATCTCTTTCTCAACCATTTCAATTGTGATTACGATTCATTTGATAACCTTATTAGTTCGTGAACTTGGGGGATTACGTGATTCGTCAGAAAAAGGAATGATAGCGACTTTTTTCTCTATAACAGGATTCCTAGTTTCTCGTTGGGCTTCTTCGGGACATTTGCCATTAAGTAATTTATATGAGTCATTGATCTTCCTTTCATGGGCTCTGTATATTCTTCATACGATCCCTAAGATACAGAACTCTAAAAATTATTTAAGCACAATAACTACGCCAAGCACTATTTTAACGCAAGGCTTTGCCACGTCGGGTCTTTTAACTGAAATGCATCAATCCACAATACTAATACCTGCTCTACAATCTCAGTGGTTAATGATGCATGTCAGTATGATGTTACTAAGCTATGCAACTCTTTTGTGCGGATCTTTATTATCCGCCGCTCTTCTAATCATTAGATTTCGAAATAATTTCCATTTTTTTTCTCAAAAAAAAAAAAATGTTTTTAATAAAACCTTTTTCTTTAGTGAGATTTATTATTTCTATGCAAAAAGAAGTGCTTTAAAAAGCACTTCATTTCCAAATTATTACAAATATCAATTAACTGAGCGTTTGGATTCTTGGAGTTATCGTGTCATTAGCCTAGGGTTTACACTTTTAACCATAGGTATTCTTTGTGGAGCAGTATGGGCTAATGAGGCGTGGGGATCTTATTGGAATTGGGATCCTAAAGAAACTTGGGCATTTATTACTTGGACCATATTCGCAATTTATTTACATAGTAGAACAAATCCAAATTGGAAGGGTACTAATTCCGCACTTGTAGCTTCGATAGGATTTCTTATAATTTGGATCTGCTATTTTGGTATCAATCTATTAGGAATAGGTTTACATAGTTATGGTTCGTTTATATTAACACCTAAATGATTACATAAAAAACAAACCTCATTTCATAAAGGTTTTGTCTTTTTGGTTTTATTTGAGAACCCCTTGAATGCCTTCTCAAAGGGTTCTCAAAAATTCGAGATAGATCTAATTAAACTTTTTTACTTTTTTCTTAATTATTAAGTTTTTCTACTATAAGAATATAGAGCGAACTAATAAAAAAAACCTATTTAGGATAATAATTGGATAAGAGAGCCTCTACCCTGTCAACAGATAGGGAGAGAACAAAATCTGGATAAATACCAATTCCTATTACTGGTAAAAAGATACAGATTAAAAGAAAGAGTTCTCGTGGTCCAGAATCCACAAAATTAGCGCTTGGAACGTTAAATAGCTTGTATCCGTAGAACATCTGGCGTAACATAGATAATAAATAAATAGGAGTTAATATCATTCCAATTGCCATCACAAAAGTAATTAGTGTTTTTGGCATTAACAGAAATTTAGGACTAGTAATAAGTCCAAAAAAGACTACTAATTCCGCGACAAAACCGCTCATTCCTGGTAAGGCAAGAGAAGCCATTGAAAAGCTACTAAACATGGTAAAAATTTTTGGCATTGGGATAGCTATCCCCCCCAGTTCTTCGAGATAAACAAGGCGCATTCTATCACAAACCGTTCCTGCCAAGAAAAAAAGTGTAGCACCAATAAATCCATGGGATAATATTTGTAAAATAGCTCCATTGAGTCCAATGTTAGTTATAGACCCAATTCCTATAATTATGAAACCCATGTGAGATACAGAAGAATAAGCTATTCTTTTTTTGAAATTTCGTTGACCAAGAGAAGTTGAAGCTGCATAGATTATTTGCACTGCTCCTATTATTACCAACCAAGGGGAAAATAGATAATGAGCATGAGGTAATAATTCCATGTTGATACGAATCAATCCATATGCTCCCATCTTTAATAGGATTCCCGCTAAAAGCATACATGTACTATAATGCGCTTCCCCATGGGTATCTGGTAACCACGTATGTAGGGGTATAATCGGCAATTTGACAGCATAAGCAATAAGGAAGCCAAAATATAAAAGTATTTCCAAGGTTGCAGGGTATGATTGATTAATTAATCTTTCCAAATCTAATCCTGGTTCGTTGGAACCATATAAGCCCATACCCAGAACTCCGATTAAGAAAAAAATGGAACCGCCTGCAGTATACAAAATAAACTTTGTAGCTGAATACAGACGCCTCTTTCCCCCCCACATGGATAAAAGTAAGTAAACAGGAATTAATTCTAACTCCCACATGATAAAAAAAAGTAAAAGGTCTCGCGAAGAAAATAATCCTATTTGACCACTATACATTGCTAGCATCAGGAAATAGAATAATCGCGAATTCCGGGTAACTGGCCAAGCTGCTAAAGTCGCTAAAGTAGTGATAAATCCTGTCAATAAAATTGATCCTACTGAAAGCCCGTCGATTCCCAATCTCCAGTGGAAATCGAAGACATCTATCCATTTAGAATCTTCTTTTAATTGGATTAAGGGATCCTCCAGTTGGAAATGATAACAGAATGCATAAGTCATTAGAAGGAATTCTAACAAACAAATAGATAGAGTATACCACCTAACAATTTTGTTTCCCCTATGAGGTAAAAAGAAAATGAATGAACCCGCAAATATCGGGAAAACAACAAGTATTGTTAACCAAGGAAAATAACTCATGATAAAGTGATAAAGATAAGATACGTTTTGACCAGAAAAGCCCGTGCTCGATTATTTCGAGCACAGGCTTCTTCGGTAAAGAGGAATCAGATGATTCGAGTGGAGTTTTTTGTAACGTATCAATAAGATAGAGCCATGCTACGAGTTGTTTCAGGCCCTAAATAAACGCGGACACTTAAAAAATCTGTTGGGCAGGCGGATTCACATCTCTTACAACCCACACAATCTTCGGTTCTTGGCGCAGAAGCAATTTGCTTGGCTTTACATCCATCCCAGGGTATCATTTCTAATACATCTGTTGGACAAGCTCGTACACATTGAGTGCATCCTATACATGTATCATAAATTTTTACGGAATGTGACATTGGATCTATAAATTTTTCTTTTCAACATTAAATTTTTCGATCTGGTAAAAAAAAATTAGTACTATATGAGTCATGTGTATTGTAGACACCAGACGAAGCAATGGTTTATCCAAACTTCAACAAAAAATAATAATCTATTTTTTAATTCGTTTGCGAGAAAGCGTGAAAAGAGCCAAGAGACTTGAATTTTGGACTTCAACAATCATGATTATAAAAATTGTACATACGAATTCGAATTAGCTAATAAATTGGCTATTGTCTTTTCAATATAAATTATTGCAATATTCAAATTGCAATATCAATGAATTACAAAAATTCATATTAAATAAAAAAGAATACTCTGTAATAATCTATTCAAAAAATGATATTCTCAAAGAATAATAAGAAATCAATATTATTCTTATTTGTGCGTCTTTGTTTATAGGATTCTATGTCTAATTATTAAAAAGTCTAATTTTTCAAAAAATTAGATTGATTGATACGAGTGGATTTCCTGTTACGATGGATGGAAGAAAGAATGGATAGTCCAATAGCGGCTTCAGCAGCCGCAAGGGCTATAACAAAAATTGCAAAAATATCTCCTTTTAATTGACGACTATCAAATAGATCAGAAAATGTTACGAGATTTAGATTAATTGAATTCAGTATAAGTTCAAGACATATTAGAGCTCTAACCATGTTTCGGCTTGTGATCAATCCATAGATACCAATCGAAAATAAATAGACACTCAAAAAAAGTACCTGCTCAAACATCATTAACTAACTCCTTATCAATCTCGATTCATTTCAATATGAGGACAAGAATTGAACCGATTCAATTAATTAGAATAGAACAATTACACAACAAAAGAAAAAAGAAGGTTTTTGTTGGCAGTAGATGGGTTTTACTAAATTAAAATTGTGATTCTTTAGTTATTTTTTTTAGATTACTCTATATCTAACTTTTTCTTATTGCCGAGCCATAGTAATTGCACCTATTAAAGAAACTAGAAGAATTATGGAAATGAGTTCAAATGGAAGATAAAAATCGGTTGCTAAATGAATCCCAATTTGTTGAACATTATTTATGAGACCTTGTTCTACTATTTGGTTTGATCTTGTAGTCCAAAGAATTCCATACCATGACGTATCTGGGATAGTAGTCATTAGTGAAAAAGGAATGGTTATACAAACGAGTGAAATGAACCCATCTCCAATAGTCCAATAATTCTTATCTTTAGACCATTCTGAGCTATTTACGAACATTACAGCGAATATGATCAAGACATTTATGGCTCCCACATAGATAAGAAGCTGTGCGACAGCTACAAAATAGGAATTCAATAAAAAATAGAATAAGGATACACAAACAAGAACTAATCCCAGCGAAAAAGCGGAATAAATTGGGTTGGTAAGTAATACTACTCCTAGACCCCCTAGTAGAAGAACAAATCCCAAAAATAGCACAAGAATCTCATGTATTGGCCCAGGTAAATCCATTATGGATAAAAATCAATTAATAGTATAAAATTTTTCATGAACTGACTAAAACTAAAAGATTTAAGGAAGGAAAAGAGGACTAAGATATTTTTTGTGTATAAGCTGTTATAGTTAGAAATTATATCACGAAAATCTACTCCGCTCTGATTCCAAATTAGGAATAATTTGCAAAAAGCAGTAGTTATTCATTTTTCTCTAAAGAATTCCTTTTTATAATTATAACAAAAATTTATAACAAAAAAGAAAAAATTCTAGTCTAGTAATCAGTAATCGTTCTTGAATTAGAAGATTTATCTTCGTCTATTTTACTTTGAGTCGAATTCCTAATTGTTTGAATTGTGTAATCTCCCATTATGGAGATTGGTAATCGACTCAAAGCAATTTGATTGTAATTCAATTCATGACGATCATAAGTAGAAAGTTCATATTCTTCAGTCATTGATAAACAGCTTGTCGGACAGTACTCAACACAATTACCACAAAAAATACAAACTCCGAAATCAATACTATAATTAAGCAATTGTTTCTTTTTAATATGCTTTTCAAATCTCCAATCCACGAGGGGTAGATCTATCGGACATACGCGAACACATACTTCACAAGCAATACATTTATCAAATTCAAAGTGGATTCGCCCGCGGAAACGCTCCGGTGTAATTGATTTTTCGTAAGGGTAGTGAATCGTTATAGGTAAACGATTTGTGTGGGATAGGGTAGTTATGAAACTTTGCCCAATATACCTTGTAGCGCGTATTGTTTGTTGACCATAACTCATGAACCCAGTTACCATAGGGAACATATTCTAAATATCTATGAAAAAGGTATGTTTCTTTCTCTTGTTTGAAAAAACTTTTGTGTTGAAAATATTCTTACTGTTATTGTATTATCTTATTTATAGTGAAACAAGTTGGAAAGAGGTTGTTAATAAGAGATTGCCCAGGGAAATAGGTAAAAGAAATTTCCATCCAAGATTTAATAACTGATCCATTCTCATCCTGGGTAAAGTCCATCTTATTGTGATAGAAATAAAGAGAAATAAATAAGCTTTCGTTAATGTAATAAAGATACCCATTGTCATTTCCAAAATTCCAACTGCTTTATTCATTTGGAAAAATTCAAAAAAAGATATATAGGGAATAGAGAAATTCCATCCGCCTAAGTATAGAACTGTTACAAATAAAGAAGAAACTAATAAATTTAGGTAAGAAACAAGATAAAATAAACCATATTTAATACCGGAATATTCGGTTTGATAACCCGCTACTAATTCTTCTTCTGCTTCTGGTAAATCAAAGGGTAATCTTTCACATTCTGCCAAAGAAGAAATTAGAAAAACCAAAAAACCTATAGGCTGACGCCAAAGATTCCATCCAAAAAAACCATACTTTGACTGTGCTTCAACTATATCAACTGTACTTGAACTGTTAGATAATCATAGTCGATGATAACATCACAGTTCCCACCGCTATTCCAAAACCGTACATGAAACCTTAAGCTTCATACGGCTTCTCTATGATCAGAAAAAGGAAAGGACTGTTTCGTTTTGGTATTATCCCGGGGGCGTATATAGAATTAGGTAAAATAAAATCAATTGGAAAGTCCTAAATTAGACCAAAGGAATTCCGTCTGCTAGAATAAGAAAAAGCGCTTCCGAATTGATCTCATCCTTTATAATAAAATGAAAATTTTTCTTTGTTCAGTAATAACTTAATTTTGGAATAAAACACTAGTTATAGGAATTCAAAAATGGAAAGAGTTGCGCATTAGTTCATGAGGAATTCCCTATGAATATGGATAGAGGAAGGAAATATTTGGAGTAAATTCTTTTTTTGTATTGCATTCCATATCTTTTGTCCTATTCTGCTTTCCCTGGGGAGGTGGTATTTAAAAAGAAAAAGAGGAATAAAGGGTTAATTCGTTCTTGAATAGCCATTTCCTTAACAAGTGAATGGGAGCATACTCTGGATCGGAATCTGAAGAAAGTACTACTTGATCATTTCCACGAATTTCAAGTCCTTATTAGGATTCCTTATTATGAGAAAAAATATCTAATGTCTTAGATTCCCCCTTTACTAATCCTTTATGTATTTTAGTGTTCCTAACCCCTCACTAACTTTTGATGGATTCTTCTTATGATTCGAAGTTTTAGTAATAACTAGGAAAATTTTAGTAATGGAATTCCATATCGCGAATCCTTTATTTTTGCCCGCTTCAAGATATGATGATGAATTAAAAAATATCAACCTTGGGGTAAAGAGTTTACACTGCTTATGTTTACTTCAACTTTTTTCTTGTACGTAGGAAACGAGATTTTTCTTTTTACTACAAATTCATAAGCTGTTTTGTTTCACTCATATAGCTATCTAGTTTAACTTATCAAAAATTTTAGAGGAAAAAGACCCTATTTTAACGAATCACACGTAGAGATATTGCTAGCACACAAAAAGTTAATGGTATTTCATAACTAATGGATTGAGCAGCAGCTCGTAGACCGCCTAAAAAAGAATATTTATTATTTGAACTATATCCTGCCATAAGAAGACCAATAGGAGTAATACTTGAAATGGCAATCCATAAAAAAACACCAATACTGAGATCGGCTAAAACAAAATGATATCCCAAAGGGATAACTAAAAAACTTAATAAAACAGATATGACTGCAATAGAAGGGCCAATGCTAAATAAAGGAATATCCCCTCGGGATGGCAGGATATCCTCTTTAAAAAGTAGCTTAGTCCCATCTGCTATAGCTTGAAGCAGTCCCAAGGGGCCCGCATATTCAGGACCAATACGTTGTTGTATCGATGCGGATATTTCTCTTTCTAACCACACAATTACGAGTACCTCTATTGTGATTCCCAATAGGAGGGTCAAAATGGGTAGAATCCATATCAGTCCATAGATTTCTTTTAATAATTCCGATTTTGAAAAAGAATTGATAGTTTCTGCCTCTACCCTATCTATTATCATTTCAACGATCAACTTCCCCCATAATGATATCTATACTACCTAATATCGTCATGATATCAGCCAATTTCATTTTTTTAACTAGCTGAGGAAGAATTTGCAAATTAATAAAACCGGGTGGACGAATTTTCCATCTCCAGGGGAAAAGACTATCATCTCCTATCAAATAAATCCCTAATTCACCTTTTGGAGCTTCCACTCTTACATAAAGCTCTTGTTTTGACAATTCAAAATTGGGCGAAGGTTTTTTACCAAGAAATCTATATTCAAAATCATTCCATTCAGAATTCTTTGATTTATTAAAGCGTCGAACTTCTAAATTCTCGTAAGGGCCTCCAGGAATTTTCTCTACAGCTTGTTGAATAATTTTGATGGATTCCCTCATTTCACCGACTCGTACTAAATAGCGAGCTAATGAGTCCCCCTCTTTTTGCCATCGGACTTTCCAATCAAATTGGTTGTAAGACTCATAAGGATCCACTTTACGAAGATCCCATTGTACTCCAGAAGCTCGTAACATGGGGCCCGATAAGCCCCAATTTACTGCATCTTCTCCACTAATAAAACCTACTCCCTCAACTCGTTCTAAAAAAATGGGATTCTGTGTAATAAGTTGTTGATATTCAACAACTCCGCGTAAAAAATAATCACAAAAATCTAAACACTTATCGATCCACCCATAAGGTAGATCAGCGGCTACTCCTCCAATGCGAAAGTAATTGTGCATCATTCGCATACCTGTAGCAGCTTCAAATAGATCATATATTAATTCTCTTTCTCTAAAAATATAGAAAAAGGGAGTTTGTGCGCCAAGATCCGCCATAAAAGGTCCAAGCCATAACAAGTGAGAAGCTATACGACTCAATTCTAACATAATTACCCTAATATAGCTGGCTCTTTGGGGTATTTGAATATTCTCCAAAAATTCTGGTGCATTTACTGTAATTGCTTCTGTAAACATAGTAGCTAAATAATCCCACCGTGTTACATAAGGTAAGTATTGTATAATACTTCGGTTTTCCGCGATTTTTTCCATTCCTCTGTGTA